GTTCCTTAACCAACCCCAGGTTTCCCTGAAAATCCTTAACTTTAACAAAGACGTTCACAAGATATTCGATTTTTACATAGAAAGAAATTCGTTCAAGAAAAATTCCAAAAGATGTTGATCGTAAATGAGAAGATTGGTGACGTAAAAAGAATAAAACGGATTCATATTCCCCTACATGAGAATTATATAAGAATAAGAATAACCTTTCATCTCTTTTCGAAAAAGAGGAACGACCTTTATTTAGCCTAATAAGAGTATTCCAATTACAATACTCGTCGAGAAAAAATCGTAATAAATGCAAAGAAGAAACATCTTTTAACCAATAGCGAAGAATTTGAACCAAGATTTCCACGTGGACAGGATAGGGTATTAGGATATCTAATACAAGATTTAGATGTGGAAAATTTTCTTCTAAAAATGGAAATACTGAATGAATCGATCGCAAATTCTGAGATTTGACTATCTTTTTCTTTTCCAGACACGACATTAATCGTAGAGAAAATGGAATTTCCACAATCAAAGCAAACCCCTCTGATAAAATTTTAGAATACAAATTATTGTTGAGCGCCAAAAAGGGGTTGTTGTTTGAATCATTAGGAAAATGATTCTGTTGATACATTTGAGTAATTAACCTTTTCACAATCAGTAAACTGGATTTATTGCCGTAACCCGGATTTTCCGACAAATTCGATCTACCAAAACCATGATCATGAGCAAATGTATAAATATACTCCTGAAAGATAAGGGGATATAGGAAGTCATGTTGTTGAGATTTCTCTGGCTGTAAATATCTTTGGATTTCCTCCATTTACACTTCTAGTTGAATCAAAGAAAGAAGATTTTTGGGGTTATCAAATGATACATAGTGCGATACAGTTAAAACAAGATATTCTAGTAAGAATAGATACCTCGGAAGCAGATAAACTTATCAACGGATTTTCCACTCTCTCGTTTTCCTTTAATTTGTTGATAGTATATATAGTATATATACTATAGGATACCAAGATGATTCGAAATCTTTTATTTTTTAAACCTAATCGCTCTTTTGATTTCGGAAAAAACTTTCTTTATCAATATACTGTTTCTTTTACACACACATCTCCACATAACATATAGAGAATGCCAATAGTTAGGATTCAGTAAAAAACCTAGAATCCACTCGTAGGGGGGAAGCCCTTCCCATATCAGGCACTAATCCGTTTTTAACGTCTAATTAGATCGGGAATTATTCAAATTAAGAACCGAAGCTGGTTGCTTTTTGTTTCTGATAATTAATCGATAATTGAAGCTATGGGGCCCTATCCATTTATTCATTCGACCTAACTTGATTTTTTCCATTCCAAAAATGCAAACAGGGTTTTGTACTGATCCGAGAAAAATGAAATATCCTCAGAACCGACCACTGATACGACATGCTATTTTTTCCCCTTTCAGGATCAGTCGCGGTCTTCTAAACCACACCAATGGTATGGACGAATTTCTCACTTCATCAAAACGTGTAAAAAATTCTAGTCGCACTTAAAAGCCGAGTACTCTACCGTTGAGTTAGCAACCCGATATAGAGAAAAAAAATTTCAGCAAAACAATATAGATCCATTAAATGCAATTTAAACAAAGAGAAAGGAGATTCTACGAGCTAATCAAATCATTACACTAAAAACTCGAAAAACAGATTTTCGAAAACATTTGAAACATAAAAATATTAAAAGATTAAAATACAACAAATTCTTGTATCTTATATAAAATAAAAAAAAATATACAGAATTGGAAAAATTGAGAAAATTAGGGAACGAAAATAAATAGACCGGGTTAACTTATCACGATAAATTATATTTCTTCAATACACTCTTGTCAATATAAATGTTGAGAAAACAATAGAGTGGAGGGGGGGATCAAAAAAACAAGTATAGAAAAATCTGACAAAGTTATATACAAATCGCTACCCCCCCCCCTTTTTTGTATCTCTTTAATTGAATCTCATTTGATTAGACAAAAGTTCATTAAAAACTTCAGCCCTTTTTAAAAGATTCTGAACAGTTTCTGTAGGTTGCGCGCCTTTATCAAGGAAATCTAGAATAACAGGAACATTTAAATAAGTTTGATTCTTCATTGGATCATAAAACCCTACTTTTCGAAGATCTTTTCCTTCTCTTCGGGATCGACTATCAATTGCAACGATTCGATAGACGGCTCATTGGGATAGATATAGAGTAACAATACCCCCCCTAGAACCGTATAGGAAGTTTTCTCCTCGTACGGCTCGAGAAAAAAATGTTTGATTCAAGGTTATGTAATTCTAATAACATAAATGCCAAATACGCCTAGAAAATCAATTAGACTTTGTTTCAGTCTTTTTTCTTCCTGAAAAAAACATTCGTACTCAAAACTCGTAACTCAAGTTGTATAACCCTCAAATAGCTCAAAGGAAAAATCTTTCGTCAACTTCATTTCTTGAGTGGTCTTTAGTCCCTTTTGTTTATCTCATTGAAATTGGAAAATTCGATTTCGATTCTTTAATCGTATCGGATTTCGGATTATTGAGATTTTGATCCAATTACCAATTAAAGGGTTTTTCCTTGTTTTTAGATCCTTTATCCTTATTTTAAATCATTGGGTTTAGACATTACTTCGGTGCTTCTAAATCCTTTCAAAATGGCAGCAACATACCCCTTTTTGATTTCTTTCTATCAAAGAATCCCACGGCCAGTCGATTCCCCCACGGTACACTTTGAATGAAGCGAAAAGGTTGATCGTTGATCAATTCCAACCTGTTTTGCTTTTGGATTGGGAATTTGCTCAAATTGGATCCTTTCTATTTCTATATATGGAAGATATATTTACGAAGTTGTTCCAATTGATTGATTGGCATTTAACCCTAGACCCTTACCCCCCCAGAAATGAATTAATCCTTTCTACTCGAGCTCCACCGTGGACTATTTAGAACCCAACAAAAACGAAGGATTCAAGTGTAACAGAACAAACAATGTCGAGCTAAGAGCATCCTCATCCCTAGATAAATTGAAAATGGTGGATGTAAAAATCCACAACGGATTCTGCCCTTCAAGTCGCACGTTGCTTTCTGCCACATCGTTTCAAACGAAGTTTTACCATAATATTCCTCTAAGTCGGAACCGTTATGAAATTGATTCAATTATGGAATCATGAATAGTCATTTGGTTCAGCTGTTCGTAGAGATCGTAATCTAGACCCTTTCTTCCCTATATGATATGGAAAGACATAATTAATAATATACCATTACAGTTAATTCCAAAGTAAGTTGAAATTGAAAAAGTTTCCTATTTTCATTAAATTTAACAAAAATTGGATAATAAGCATCACCTTTGATCTTATCAGGGGTAGCTCCCTCTTTTTGAATTAACTCATTATTCCTTAAATTGAAATTTCAAATAGATAAGATGTAAGTTGCGATTTGAATCGTTATTCTTTTCAGCTTATTACTTATTACGAAAATCCAAATTCCTTGTTATTGAAATAGAAGGATATATATCGTATAAATGAAACATTTCTTCATTTTAGAGGATTCAATGGTATATATTTTGTTTAACATGAAATTGAATAAAAAATTCCTATGGTATTGAAATTAATATGGATTAACTCTTATCCACTCCCTTACTTTTTCTAAGTAAATAATGGAGTCGACGCTGGGACGGAAGGATTCGAACCTCCGAATAGCGGGACCAAAACCCGTTGCCTTACCGCTTGGCCACGCCCCATTTCAGTTTTGAATCGATACCAAGAAACAATAATATTGTTATTGTTTTTTTGTCAACCCCAGCAAAAAATCTCTATATTGTTATTTCTAGAATACCTTGTTACTGGCATTTTCATATACCTAGATGTAGAAATCGAAAATTCAACAAAATTTATTGATCATTACATAGAATTCAATTAAGATATTGTATGAAAGTATCATTTCTTCTATTCTCCTTCGAGAATTGGAGGCTTTTTGATTGAGTGGATGCAAAGAAAAAGAAGAATGTCTACCTTACTTACTTTCTTCCTTTTTCCTTATATCAAAAACTCAATTCAAAATGAAAATGCAATTATCGGCAAGACCAAAACGTCTGTTATGCTTAATATCGTTAGTTTGATCTGTATTTCTATTAATTCTGCCCTTTATTCGAGTAGTTTTTTCTTCGGAAAATTGCCCGAAGCGTATGCTTTTTTGAATCCAATCGTAGATATTATGCCAGTCATACCTGTGCTTTTTTTCCTCTTAGCTTTTGTTTGGCAAGCTGCTGTAAGTTTTCGATAAGATCCTTTCTAATATAAATATTCGAATAATAATATTATTCTAGAAAATGGATGATTTCGTCCAGAAAGGATTCGAAAAATTGATAAAATCAGATAAGTTTTAGAGTCTGACCCCTAGACTCGCACACTGAAGTTCTTGTATAGTCGACATAAATTTAGCTTCCGCCCATTTTCTCGTTTTTGACCCCTTTTCCAGTGAAAGACCCTAACCCCATTAGGGTCTCGCACAAAATCACAAAATAGAAATAAAATATATATATATATATACCATTATAATTATGCCATAATGGCAATAGTTTTTAATGAAAAAACAAATTCATTTGTGACAGTTCATTTCGAATTCTAGAAACAACCCCATTTCTTGGTGCCAAAATGTGATATTTGTTATAAAAATGGAAGATTTATTCTCTTTTTTTCTTTCAAAAAAAAAATTTGGAGATTGTGTAATGCTTACACTGAAACTCTTCGTTTATACCGTAGTGATATTTTTTGTTTCTCTCTTTATCTTTGGATTCCTATCTAATGATCCGGGGCGCAATCCTGGACGTGAAGAATAAAACCAAAATTGGTTCATTTTCAAATTTTCTTAGGATTTTTCCACACGTTTAACTAAGATATTCCAAATTGAAAAAAAAAAGAAATCCAGTTATCAACAGAAACGGAAAGAGAGGGATTCGAACCCTCGGTACGAATAACTCGTACAACGGATTAGCAATCCGACGCTT